GTTCCAGCTCGATACCGTCAAGAATTTCTGACTATTGCATGGGAACAGGTTCATCTTCGAAGTATTTTTCCCTTCCAATATTTTTCTATTGGAGCTTCCCTCATTCCTTTTATCGAGCATAATGATGCGAATCGAGCTTTAATGAGTTCTAATATGCAACGTCAAGCAGTTCCTCTTTCTCGGTCCGAAAAGTGCATTGTTGGAACTGGATTGGAACGCCAAGTGGCCTTAGATTCAGGAGTTCCCGCTATAGCCGAACACGAGGGAAAGATCATTTATAACGATACTGACAAGATCATTTTATTTGCCAATGGGAATGCTCTAAGCATTCCATTAGTTATATATCAACGTTCCAACAAAAATACTTGCATGCATCAGAAACCCCAGGTTAAGAAGGGTAAATGCGTAAAAAAAGGACAAATTTTAGCAGATGGTGCTGCTACAGTTGGCGGTGAACTCGCTTTGGGAAAAAACGTCTTAGTAGCTTATATGCCATGGGAAGGTTACAATTCTGAAGATGCTGTACTCATTAGTGAGCGTCTGGTCTATGAAGATGTTTATACTTCTTTTCACATACGGAAACATGAAATTCAGACTCATGTGACAAGCCATGGTCCTGAAAGAATCACTAATAAAATTCCACACCTAGAGGCCCATTTACTCCGAAATTTAGACAAAAATGGAATTGTGATCCTGGGATCTTGGGTAGAAACGGGCGATATTTTAGTGGGTAAATTAACGCCTCAAATGGCGAAAGAATCCTCGTATGCCCCGGAAGATAGATTATTACGAGCTATACTTGGGATTCAGGTATCCACCTCAAAGGAAACTTGTCTAAAACTACCTATAGGTGGTAGGGGCCGAGTTATTGATGTGAGATGGATCCACAAAAAAGCAGGTTCTAATTATAATCCAGAAACGATTCATATATATATTTCACAGAAACGTGAAATCAAAGTAGGTGATAAAGTGGCTGGGAGACATGGAAATAAAGGTATCGTTTCAAAGATTTTGTCTAGACAGGATATGCCTTATTTGCAAGATGGAAGACCCGTTGATATGGTCTTCAATCCATTAGGGGTACCTTCACGAATGAACGTAGGACAGCTATTTGAATGCTCACTCGGGTTAGCTGGGAGTATGCTAAATAGACATTATCGAATAGCACCTTTTGATGAGAGATATGAACAAGAGGCTTCGAGAAAACTTGTGTTTTCTGAATTATATGAGGCCAGTAAACAAACATCGAATCCATGGATATTTGAACCCGAGTATCCGGGAAAGAGCGGAATATTTGATGGAAGAACGGGGAATCCTTTTGAACAGCCTGTTATAATAGGAAAGCCTTATATCTTGAAATTAATTCATCAAGTTGATGATAAAATACATGGACGTTCCACTGGACATTATGCACTTGTTACACAACAACCCCTTAAAGGAAGGGCCAAGCAAGGAGGACAACGGGTAGGCGAAATGGAGGTTTGGGCCCTCGAGGGATTCGGTGTTGCTCATATTTTACAAGAGATGCTGACTTATAAATCTGATCATCTTAAAGCTCGTCAAGAAGTACTCGGGACTACCATCATTGGAGGAACAATACCTAAACCCGTGGATGCTCCAGAATCTTTTCGATTGCTCGTTCGAGAACTACGATCTTTGGCTCTGGAACTGAATCATTTCCTTGTATCTGAGAAAGACTTCCAGATTCAAAGGAAGGAAGTTTAATTGGACTGAATCAGAAATTTTATTCTATGATTGATCAGTATAAACATCAACACCTTCGAATTGGATTAGTTTCTCCTCAACAAATAAGTGCTTGGGCAAACAAAATCCTACCTAATGGAGAAATAGTTGGGGAGGTCACAAAACCCTATACTCTTCATTACAAAACTAATAAGCCTGAAAAAGATGGATTATTTTGTGAAAGAATTTTTGGGCCTATAAAAAGTGGGATTTGTGCTTGTGGAAATTATCGAGTAATCGGAGATAAAAAAGACCAACCAAAATTTTGTGAACAATGCGGAGTAGAATTTGTTGATTCTCGGATACGTAGATATCAAATGGGTTATATAAAACTAGCATGTCCAGTCACCCATGTGTGGTATTTGAAACGTCTTCCTAGTTATATCGCGAGTCTTTTAGATAAACCTCTTAAAGAATTAGAAGGTCTAGTATACTGCGATGTGTGATTTGATCAAAATTCTTATTGTACAGATTCCGAATGAGAAACTGTCATTCCATTCAATTCAATTGGGATGCCCTGGATCTGGCATGTCTCTTGGGATGAGTAACATGAAGCTCAGAATTCATGGGTGTATTGAAGACTCCCTAATCAAAAGGGAATTGGTCTATGGTCAATTCAGTAACAAATAAATATTCATTTATAGCTGTACGTACCTCGTGAAAAAAAAGACTTTTTTTGTGGAATTAATTATTTCATCTCTTTTTTTTTGAGAAAAAACTGAAATTATGTTCAAATAAAGAAAGATATCATGATTGC